CTCGCTCTGAAGTGTTGTCACACAAGATAAGCACTTAGCCCGCCTGCTGGCCGGGCGAATCGAAGTTATCTTCCGGTCAACTGTCCACCCAGTCAAGTGCATAAAACACAGTGGAATCACGCAACGCACGCTGCTGGTGTGCTTCCTGCCCACGAGGAAAGAAAGAAAAGCGACAAGGTTCTGATTTGACTGTTTGCAGCATGGGAGCTGATTACCCAAGAAATCCCTGGGAAAAAAATCAAAGATATCTCGGTAACGAAAACTATAGGAGGCTGTATTGGCGAGATCCAACGGTGAACAGCTGCCCAAAAGAAAAACCGCCTGGAAGTCCGAGGACCTTTAGTACCGTACCCTACCCCTGGCAGCCTTCGCGCCAAGCGACGACCGCCCTTGTCCCTTTCCTTTTTCCATTCAGCCTACTTCTTTGCTTTGTTCCAAATAGAGTAACAGGCGCTTGCTTCGGTGGTTCGTATGCCTACCTTACTTACCCACTTGACGAAAAGGGAACGATCGTTTCGTTTCCGGGTTTATGGAAGCCTCCCTCACTTCTTCCTTTTGAAACTGTCGGGCCTCGGCATTCGTAAAGCTTCGCTTCCTCTCCTTGCGTCGAGCATATAAATTCCTCTCCCCCCACCTTTATGAGTTTCGAGCAAGCTTTCGCTTTTTCTCCCAGGAGGGAAAACCTGTAGTTTTGAAGCAGCGCTCCGCCCGGTTACTAAAAAATGTGTTTGCTACTGAAGGAGGTAGGGCTCCTATTGACTAAGGGTTGGTTTCCTTTAGATTTAGAATGAAAAAGTAGCAATGAAGCCCCTACAACTGTCGATTCAAAAGGAACCCCCATAGTCGTATGGGGTGGGGTGTTTGTGGGAAGCTGCCTTGGATATGAGGAATTCCTCAAAATCAAAGGCAAAGTCCGGTATTTGACGAAGATCTTTCTATCAATAGATAGGAATGAGTGTTCGATATAGGTGCTATGAGCATCTGCTCTCTAAATATATTGTGAGAGAGAGAGCAGATATAACAATATAAGAAATATTGAGATGATAATAAAATAATGATACATAGACATCTCATGGTTTTTTTAGTATATTCCTATTCCTCTTTATTTTATAGAAAAAAAAAAGATATCTCTTTCATCTATCTCTTTCTTGTCTATCTATCTATTTTAGATATCTATGAATCAAGCAAGTCAAAAGAGTTCGTTTTTGGGTTCCCCGAAGCCCCGAATAGATTGGATCGTTTCTGCCAACGAAATGAACGCGGAGCCCGTTCCGAATGCTTCTCCGATCCTGAAGTTCTCGCGAAGAGAAGAAGATGCTGCTCCCCCTCCCTCTTTTTTTCCCGCTTTGCTAATCTTCCACTCTAACGCGGGCCGGGCGGCGGCGGGCGCGGGAGGAAGAAACCGGCGAGAAGACGCTCTTCTCTTAGGTCCTTTTTTCAGTGCAACACAGGAAAGCGCCCTCTTTTTGTCATCCCTGAAGCTTCCCAGAGGCTTTTTTTGTATTGAACGCATGGCTTAGCTAGGACCCTTCCAATCATGTTTTAGTCTATGTTAAAACCGAAACCCACCCCGGGGCCCAAAGGGGAATTTGAGAATGCCTGCCGACGTTCAGATAAAGGAATGCTTCCCAAACCACTAAAGGAAAGGCTCGACGAAGGGAGGGGGATGCGGCGGGGTAAGGAAAACGCTTTCGGAGATCGAGATGTCGATTTGTTTTTCATCGAAAACGAAGAAGGCCGAGGATGGCCTATGGGGATAGCAGCCTTCCTTCGGGCTTTGCCTGCCCTTTTCTAATAAATAAAGAATTCCGGCTCGGCCCGGGAAAGCGCTGGCAACAACAGAAAGGAAGGGGTCCATGTAGCTGCTGCGCCCGCCCACTGAGCAGCAGGTTCGGCATCTACTACAAAAGAGAGAATCCACTTCAGATAACCACGCCTCTGCTAGGCAGCGTGTGGAATGGCCGAGAGCGGACCTTTTTGGATATATAATCCAAGTCGAGAGTGGAGTTACGGGAACAGCCGTCTGATGGAAAACAACTTTCACGTTCGGTTCAGAGAGCACTTTTTTCGTTGAGAATTCCTCGTTCCCTTTTGTGTGAATTCCCCAGCGGCGAATTAACCACTTTTTGGGCCCTATCTATTCCATCTCTCGAGCCCCGAAGAAAACCCCCCTCTCCATCGGACTCCATATCTCTTTTGACTCTATATATGTGGGCACCTGATATCTATGAGGGTTCACCCACCCCGGTTACAGCATTCCTTTCTATTGCGCCTAAAATCTCTATTTCTGCAAATATGTCACGTGTTTCTATTGTTGGTTCCTATGGAGGTACATTGCAACAAATCTTCTTTTTCAGCAGCATTGCTTCTATGATCTTAGGAGCACTGGCCGCCATGGCCCAAACGAAAGTCAAAAGACCTCTAGCTCATAGTTCGATTGGACATGTAGGTTATATTCGTACTGGTTTATCATGTGGAACCATAGAAGGAATTCAATCACTACTAATTGGTATCTTTATTTATGCATCAATGACGATAGATGCATTCGCCATAGTTCCAGCATTACGGCAAACCCGTGTAAAATATATAGCTGATTTGGGCGCTCTAGCCAAAACGAATCCTATTTCGGCTATGACCTTCTCCATTACAATGTTCTCATACGCAGGAATACCCCCGTTAGCCGGCTTTTGTAGCAAATTCTATTTGTTCTTCGCCGCTTTGGGTTGTGGGGCTTACTTCCTAGCCCCAGTGGGAGTAGTGACTAGCGTTATAGGTCGTTGGGCGGCCGGAAGGTTGCCATGAGTAAGGTTGGGGGACCGAAGGCAGTTTTCCGTGCACCGGACACGTAGCTTACCGAATCCGTTGCGACACGGATGGGAATGCATGCTACGAAAGACAGGGTCGAGTCTGAGACATCAACCGTCTACTCAATATTCCTTGTACGAGTCCACAATCACTACACGAGATGAACCTGGGTTTGGTGAATTGAAGTTGGCCTTAGGTGTAATAGGACTCCCAGTTACTGCGCGCGATCGTATACTGAGGTGCTCCCCGTCGGTTGTTGGAACGACGCGAGCCGGGCCGGGCCTCGATTCAGAAAGATAAAGGGACAGAGGTAACTAATTCCCCATCTCATTTGGGGCGGAAAACGAATCGACATCTCGATGTGATACAGCCCTTTCCTTTTTTGTTGGGAAAGAACGGCGAAGTCCATCCGAACCGTCCAATGAAGAAATAAGAGGAGAGCAAAGCGCCAATGGCGCGCGAAGCGCATGCGGAACGGGTACGGAAAAAAGTGTGGAGGAGAAGCAGCCGAGCTCATTCCCTTCGCTTCCTGGGCCCAAAGCAGTGCAGTGTTTCCTGGCCAAAGAAAGGATTTGGGGCTTCTTCATACATATATATATATGAATAGAGAGATAGATCCATCCACCGGATATCTAAAAAATCATCGATTTCATTCAACGTTTGATTCAAAGGACTGCGCTTAGCCCCCCCGCTCATGAAACGGCTCTGCTGCAATGGATGGCAGAGGGTCCGTAGTACCCGAAGCACTGGACTGATCCAGTAGCCGGGAAGGGGCCTAGAAGTGCCTACTACTACACCACACTACACTTGGCTCTACACATTTACAGAGCTAACCCCTGTCCAGTGTCTGGCAGAACGTTGAGGGCTTCAATCCCGACTCCTTGTCCCCATCTCAGCCCAGGCTAACGGAGCCTTACTTATTCAGGGGGGAGAGTGGAGCCTCGATAAGCACTCTTTAGAGGAAGATCCTTGGCCCCTCTTCATTCTCTATAGGGGTCTCTGCCCACCCACACCATTTTATCTGCGGGGCAGAGATGGAAAAGATCAAAGACGTCCTCGCTTCCTTCCTTTTTTCTCATTTTTTTAGAGGGGGATGGATAAAGTGGAAAAAACAGACTCACATTTCCCAGTCGAGGGTTCCTTTTTCGTCTCGACAAAGAAAGAAGAATCTTGAAAACGCTCCTAACCCCTTCGTAGAGCCGTGTATTGTAAGTGATCCGAACCCGCCCGGAGCGAGAGCCCCCTTAGAGGCAAATGAAGTTGTGAGCCGTATGATGGGCAACTATCTCCTGCGGTTCGGAGAGGACTCAGCTTTAAGTTAGTACTCCCTTGGTTTCGGGGTGGACCCTTTCACTCTATTTTATTATATACGCTTAGCGAAAAGAATGTTTTTTGATAGACCTAAGACATGGATTCTATATGAACCAATGGATCGTAACAAGTCGTTACTACTAGCAATGACTTCCTCTTTCATTATTTCATCCTTTCCATATCCCTCTCCCTTGTTCGATCTTACTCATCAAATGGCACTCAGTTCATATCTGTAAGTTCGATCATTAAAAAGGTTCAAAGAAAGGGTTTTGAGTAGCGCCTCTCTCTCAAAGGGTTTTGAGTAGCGCCTCTAAGAAAAAAGCTGCGTGCGCCGACCATAGAGGAGTGAGGGGAGTCTTAGATCTATTCTTGATGTAATGGATGGGGAGCCGAGCATGGCAAGGCGAGAGGAGGAGGGTCCCTATACCTTTCCCAAGCTTGGAATAAGAGCCCATAGCGGACGTCAATCTTTCTCTCATACGCCGCCCTACGTGGACTATGACAAACCTGAGGTGGCTTCAGAAGGACTTCCAACGGGACATTAGGATCTAAGAACTAGCGTACCATTTCAGATACTCTAAGTGGTCTTTCATCCATTCCTGGAATAAGGCCTCAAAGAGCTCATCATCCCCGCGCTAATCGAATATTTTCGATATCGCTAACAGAGAAGTCGCGAGGTGCGATCTTCTCTATGACAAAGGCCCGAACCTTCCCTAAACGGTCAGACTGCTCCCATCTCTGGAAGAGTCAACCAGGAGGGAAAGGACGGAGTCCGCTAGGTGAATGAGCCAGCAACCAATGCCGTAACCATCTTCGGCTTTTACCTACTGGAGGTGCCAAAGTGGAATACACACGGTACCCTCCACCTCTCAATCTCACGGAGTTTTGATAAGAAACTCCTAGAAGTCGGAAATGGAAGGCTGGTGCAAAGCCACTAAAGATATTTATTTAGTACACTCCATGACACAGGAGAAAGATCCTCTGTCACACCATTGCACATAAATCGCTTAGCGAACTCTAAACATCCACTGTGGGATATTAAAGACTTCTCCTTTTGAAATAGAAGTCTCACAATCCGACATGATACGCTGGTACTCCTTCGCTACCCCAGGATGAGCTATTACTAGATAATCACAAAGAATAGCATAATCGAAGAACCGCTTCCCAGCTCGCCACGCGGCCCGCCACACCAACGCATGATGCGTCAATGCGAAAACAGGCCAAACTCAAGGTTGACCCTTTGTAAACACGTGAGTCCTTCTAACTTTTCCGGTACACGAAAAGCTGTAGACGACAGCATTAATTGCCATGTCTGAGCTATATCTTGACCGAACAGCCAGGCCGGACACTGAAATAGGCAAAGAGTCAGTCGCCGCCTTAAGATCAAACGAATATAAATCCATTTGACCTTTTAGGCGACGCAAGGGTGCCAACTGATCGTACGTCCCATCTTACGACAATAATTTGAACATACGCATTACACAATCGTGTAACGGTCGTATTAATGCCTGTAAGATAGGATTACCTATCGCAAACACCCTAACCTTTCCGGCACCTTCTAGTTTAGTGCCAAAACGCCCATTCTCCGGTCGAGTACGCATAGTAGGCCACCAGAGTCTCTCTGCTGGTCTGACTAGGCGGCGTAGGATAAAACGACCGAACTCCCCACCAGACACTTTGTCTTCTCTGATTAACCCTTAAGTCAGCTACTCGCCTTCGAGTACGAATTGCATTACCTACTTTATACTTCGTAGTGATTTGAGACTTTCTAGTCGAGGCCAGACAAAACCAACCATTGCAGCTAGACAGCCACCACTGCATTCCTATGTTTTACGGTCTGTAGCGACTACAGCCGATCGATGGAAGGCATCTCTGATCCACCGATTCTACCAATGAAAGGGCTTGGCTTTATTGGAGCTTGCGTTTGTAGTCTTCTTTCCTCTGGCTGGCCCATCTTTCCTTACTGCCAGCAGGAGGGTTCTCCGGAACTAACCTTGGTTGGTCGAGCGAAGAAAGACCGGAAGTGGACATCACTTTTGTAGCTCGTGGTATATAGTGTGGCTCAGCACGGGATTCATCCGGCAGGATGACAGGAGTTATGACAGCTACGCCCTTGTGCCCACTAGCCTTCCAACCAACGGCCACCTCCAGTGCGGATGCTACTAAGACCTTTTCGCGTCCATGGAAGTCCTGACCTTATATATATGTGTTTTGTCGTCTACAGAAGATTCGATCTACGGATGGTTGGGAGGAAGATCCACTTAGGCAAGCGAGCAAGCTTCGCATCAGCACCCTGAGGCTGTGTGTTAACGGCGTACATAGCGTATTCGCGTACAATACACCCCGGCAGGGAAAACAGCAATAAGCCGCTTGGCTAAGAACGTATATTTGTGGTTTGGAAATTGTCTGGGCGGCGAGTCCCGATGAGAGCTGAGATAGTTTATTTAGATCGTTTGCTTAGAGTTGATCGGCCCAAGGCATCACAAAAAACTACCTATGCAAATAATACTGCCTTTCAGACGAAGCCATGGCCCTCTATCTTGTGACCGCTTCTAGGCCGCCTCGTTCGACTCGTGTTAAAAAGACGAAACCTTTTCTCCATTATCGAAACCTTGTGTGACCCGAAGCCTCACTTTGAACTTGAGTAGAATTCTTTCTTCTTATTATAGTGTCTGGCTCACACCAGACAGGTCCAACAATACGATGCTTGATCATAAGGATGAGTATCTTCTAATAGAAACTTCTTCGGACACCAGTAAGGTAAGTAGCTACGGAAGCTGATCTAACTCCAGCCAGCTTATTTGAAGGATAGGTTAGCCCCTTCTCCTTCAGGGGATGCAGCAAGACTACGTTCTCATCGGAGTTCCACTTCTTCCTCAATCCACTCTAAGAAAAAGGCAAGTACAGCTACTCTACTTTAGAGTCGATCCAGCTTTCGGCTTCCTTACTTCCCTCGGGGTCTCAATCAAGTAGGCTATGTGGTCCTAAAACAATTATCATTGCCTCTATTTTATCCCTGGGAACTAGACTCGGGAACTAAGCCAAAATGGTAGGTTGAAAATCTTTCTCCCTTCGCTGACTCTTTAGCTTCAATTACAGAGCATTCTGCTTCCCGAAGAAATTGTTCGAGGTGCGAGGTGGGAGTAGGCAGTCCTCTAGAACTGGATGTTGAAAAAAAAGATGATAGGAAGAAAAATCTGCTACTAGTGTCCTATTTAGAACGGAATGAAACCCTTACTGAAAAAAAAAAAAAAACATTCCCATCTCGCTTGACTCGAGTGCTAGCTTTCTTCTTCTGTCAGAGAAGGATCTTGGGCTACCGGTGACCGGCTTCGCGAGACCAAAAATGTCCATACTCTATAACTCGGTCTCTCGATAGGGGTTGGGGGATGGATGTGTGCCTCTACATCCCTTACTTCCCACTCTCACCTCGGACTGACGGTCTGCCCCGATTCAGGAGAGACTCCCACTCCTATTCCAATGTCTCTCCTGTGGAAAAAAAGAGGCATCATTCAACGTCCCATCCTTATCTTGTCTCCATCAGTTCCAATCGAACCTCCGAACTCTCTCTTGAATCCATTCCCTGGTGAGCTAAGAGCAAGTGATCTTCTTATCGTTCTTGTGCTAGCCAGCTGAGCTAAAGCTTTTCCATTTCAAGGCTGACGTTCTGCTATTCAATCCATTGCTTGGCCATCCACTCGAAGAATCGATTTCCTCGTACGGTATAACTTGAACCTCTAAGCATTCTATTTCCAGTCCCAGTGCTGGGAACCAGTGCTTCTAATGAGCTGCATAAACCCCGACAATGATACCTTCGAAAGTGAGTAAACGTGTATCAACAATACAGTCTTTATCCATATCTACCAAACCAAGGAATGAAAGAACCGGCTGGATCCGACCAATAAGCAGCTCACTCAAACGAAGGAATGAAGCTTCACCTCCTTCGCGGACCCTTGTTATCGTTTCCGCAGCTAAGCGGAACTACTAAGCTTCTATTCCTATGCTTGGACCCCCATTGGGAGGAAGAAAGCCCAGGGACTAACGCTTTATCCAACAGGAAGCACCCATCGACCTACTCAGTTGCCTGCCTGAGGATCACTGATCTCAACTCTCTTTCTTTCCGGCTTAGCCGAACTACTTCTATCAAAGCCAAGGGGGAATTGAGTACGCCTGCTGAACCAGGGCTACCACTTAGGTAGGGGCCCACCAACAAAATATTGATAAGACAAGACTCGTCAGGGAGCTATTCGCCCTATATACCTATCTCTAACTATAGATAGAAATAGACCACGCTAACTATTACCCTATCGCCTTCAGTCAGAGAGAGCTTCACTCATCACTACCCCCAAAATCGTTCAAGGGGCAAAGGAAGGACACTTTTCTATGGGTAGGGCAACTCTCCGACCGACCTCAATGAAAGGAACCAAAGCCACACAGGTGAGCTTTCAGTTTCAGAGTTAGAGGGAAGGAAAACACAAGTATAGAAAAAGAAAGAACCGAACATTCAATGGCACTAGCGTAGTCAGTCTACTGATGCTACCCTTCCTTGGGTTCTTCAGGTAAACTAAGTGAACCTTATTAAATTGGCTCTGGAGCCTGATCTTCCCAGAGGATGAAGACGGCTGATTCTGGTGACATTCAAGGTTCAAAGAAAGGGTGGGAATATAGGTGAGGGGAGGGCATTGTAAGGCAGCCATGATTAGCCAGCCTATCTGCAGGTTGATTGCCTTCACGGACATCACCGAATCATGAACAGTCCTTAACAGAGCCTGCATAAGAGGGTTACAAATCGCAAACACTCTAACCTTGCCAGCACCTTCAAGCTTACACCCAACTTTTTTCCGGTAAAGTCGGAACCTTAGGCCACCACAACTTTTTAGATGGGCGGTCTAGGCGTTTTAAGAAACGATAGAACTCTACCCCTCCCTTCTTATCAAAGGTTACTGGAGTTTGACCTCCATGGTCAGACCTATCCGAAAATAGAGTCTCACCAATGATCTTTAGGGAGAAAGGCTCAAATTGACCTAAGAAAGCAGCGGCATCCACAGGAAGCCACACGCTAAACTTAGGTCCTGTCCTTTTTAACAACTCATGTGTATCCTTTCCAGGACGCATATGAGTGTTGGGCCCGGAGTCGGGCTTAAATCATAAACCTAACCTCAGAGGAGTCCTTCTATACCTTGATGAGGTATATCGATCGAGTTCGATATGTGCTTCCATCTTTTTTCACAGATCAAGGTTCGGAGTCAGATGATTGTGATTTGAGACGAATTCATTAAACTGATAACATTCAGTCAGAATTTCGTATAATATAATAATAATAAATAAGCTGATTCACTCTCTCGAATAACTAATGCTTGAGTCTTGGGGTTCGAGGAATCTTTCCTTTATCATAGGGGGTGGGTGGATGAACCAGATGCATATGGGGTCTTTCCAAAGGCATTCTTTAAAAGATAAAAGTGAACCCTCCCATAATTACAAATTGAGGCTGAAAGTTCTTTATAGACCATAGGAATGACACATCTGGCGTTGGATCAAAGAGCTAGTGAGAAGTAGTCTCTTTCGGGGATGCTTTCGGGTATTTCCCAGGATTTCTGTTCATCCATAGAACCCGGAGGTTGATCTTTCCAAGCGGGCAGTAAACCCTTGCAAGCTAGGATCTAAAAACGGTAGCACAAACAAAAGCAGCATTTCCCGCAATTTAATATACTATTAAATTTAAGATAATAAGTATACCCTACTTAATGAATGAGACTATTCTCCCCCGGTCAAAAGCCGGAGGAATGGCCCTAGGAACAATCCTTAGGCATACTTTTCAGTGTAGGGCAGTTCGCTCCTATGGCCGGTGTATGAACAGAAAAAGTCATACAATTTTGCTTGGGAGCCGGTCGAAACGCACACTTTATGAACAGGAATATACCAAAAAAGGAGAAGTTTGCCATTTATTATTTATTAGTGGAATCGGTTGCAATCTTTGGTACTGACCCCGGATCATCAATTGACTATTCAGTAGAGGAAGATCCTTAGCAGCCTATCGAGGCTGCAAGCCCGACATCCGGTTCTTATTCTTGTGCACCGGCCTTTGGAAGGTTCCCTACTTTTCTAGTATAGAAAGGGAGAGCTTCCCAGCAATACAAGAGCATTTTCCAAGCATAAAATCACGAAGTTTTGGGATGAATCTATCCGAAAAAGGATACGAACGAACCCATCAGATTTGTGCCTGTTGGACTGGTGAGGGAGGGAGGGCTCAGACCCAACCAATTGAATGATTCACGCAATCTCTTTTCCTTCTCGACTGGTCCCTTCAACCCTAACAAAAAATGTGTCGATTGGGGAGGAGCGGGAGCCACTCGACGTCGACTATAAGCCCTAGCCTTCTATTGGAGAGGGATGGCAATCGATCGAACCGAACTGACGATTGAACGGGTACGGGAGAGCGGAGAAACACTTGAAGGGAAATTCAAACCGAGGGGGCTTCCACTATCTCACTCATACCACCCAACTCCAAGTCAGGAGCAATGGGAGCAGCATCGAGGGAACCTAAAAAAGCTAGAAAACCTTTTTTAGCCCACTCCCTTTGTTTGCCTAGACCAATTGATCTTCTCCCTCTCTCGACCTTTTACATATATCGCTTCGGAGGGTTAATTCAGGCTTAGTGCCGATCTCGTTTGTCAATCTTGTACTGCAGATCGCTCAACTCAACTCTGAAGATCAGGAATCGCCTTTCTTATCTATTTTATTTCACGCCCTGAGCTAACTCATTTATCTTTCGACTGGAACTCCTTAATCAGTTAATCCGGAAGTGACTGAACTCCACTAAGCCAAGGCAAAGCTACTTTCATACCCACCAGGAAAGACTAGACACTTTGAAGCCTTTACATGGCCCTTGCTGCGCTTCGCACCTAGTCATAGCCATGAGAAAAGCTAACTCGGAGTTATAGTTAGAGAATGGGGTATGATTAACTACTTCCCTACTGCTACCTGGGAGTCCTTACGAGTGAGATCGAAGAAGGTATACTATTAGACAAGGTTCATTCCTGCTTAGCTGCTTTGCTGCTCTTCTTCTTCTTTAGAAAAAAAAAATATAAATTCCTCCCACCGAGAAGGAGCTTTCCACCTGTTAAAAGGAGACGCACCTACTAATCTCTGGCTATTGCTTCAACTCGGTAGCCTATTTATTCTATTGCTAGGACGGGAATAGGGTTAAAATCCTAAGGCCTATGGTTCACAGCACGACTGCTAATTCGGCTAATGAAAGTCTTCATAGCTAGGACTATGCATGCTTAATTAAGCGAAAAACATCGACATAGGATCAGAAGGACTACGCCTTTGTTGAGGCGTGTAGTGGCTGTTGGCGTGTTGGCGTCTTGCTTAGCAGGCGTATCATCGTCATCGTTGGGGCGGGAATCAATGAGATGGTTATAGCACCGGAGGTTTAACTAATGAGATAAGCGAAGCGGGGAATCATATACATGAATCTACGAGGATTGGCTGGCCACCTCAGGTCTTCGTTTAACTATAATATGATGTGGCGTGTACGTCAATTGATTGTTATTGGGGTGTCGCCAAGTAAAGAAAAGAAGCTTAACTAAAACGAGAATAACTATCCGCACAGCAACAATCTATGAACCTAACTCAATGAGTCAGTCTTTCAGTCCTACTCTATAACTAAGTCAATTAATTCACTAAAACTCTATTCACTGCGGGAACCCTCACTCTATCAATTGTTCGATACCAGAACTCATTAACTCATTAACGGGGGGAGAACAATAACACTATTCACTGCGGAAACAAGAACTAACTCAATCAGTCAATCACTCACGGTCTTCCCTAAAATAAGTCTATTCACTGCAGCAACAACTCTATGGGGCAACAATCAGTCAATGAGGGCACATCCCTCAAACAAGACGAGTGAGTTATCTTATTCCCGGTGTTCATCCCCTCTCGATCTCAGCTATCTCTATTGGGCAGCCCTGTCCCTCAGTTCAATAAGTAAATCGATGCACTAACTCAACAATCACTCTATTAATAACATCCCCGCCTCCTATCTCTCTTTCACGGACACTCACTCCTCATTTCGTGTTGAAGAATGTGTTTCTCTATTTATATACCCCTCTATCACTATCTCTACTACTCTACGCATCCCGGATTCGATACTACACCCCGTACGACAACACTCTATCTCTAATTAGACCTGCAGTGTTCTCAGACGGCGAAGCCTTAGTAGAACTCTATAACTCTAGAACTCCCTAACAACACTCTAACTCTTCCCCGGCCCGGAGGGAGTAGTAGACGTATTCGGAGTCGTAGGCGTATAGTATATTCGTATATAATAATACCAATAATCTCGTATGTATATAGAAGTCGAAGAACGAACGTATAGTAAGCTGATTCTTTCTATTGAATAACTGCGGGAGTGTTGGTCAGATAACAGACTAGGTCCTCGCCCAAAGGTGCCTTCACTTCAATGTGACGGCCGGTCACCGGGGTTGAAGCCAACTTGCAACTGATTGAGCATTAAAAGCGGAGTTCAATAGAGTGATCAGTCAAGTAAGGAAGATTTGAAAATAGTCGTATTTTATCTCCTTATAAAGTGAAGTGAAAGTTCAGTTGACTATAGCTTTTTGGCAAGCGGGAGGTACAAGTGTCTGCTTACCTCATCTTCACTTCATGCTTACACCTTATGTTATGGGCTGGGGCCCCCCCACATTCCTTCTTTTACGGGGTCGGCTTACCTACATAGCCGATTCAGTTAAGCGGAGTCGGAATCAAGCCCTTTAGTAGTTCCTTTCTTTCCCGGCGCACTTCCCTTGATTTTTTGTTATTGTTAAAGCTTCGTTATAGTACATGTGGGGTTTGGTTTTCGAGGTACAAGAAAGATGATTGTGGGATGACAGTCCGAGCATTGCCCTCAATATTTAGAAGACCGTGGATACCCTGCTTTGAATAACTGACCGACGGCGGAATGGTCAGCTTCCTCGTTCACTTGCGCGGAAGAAAAAAAGATGTAACGGCAATGACAGCTGAAAGAGCAATATGAGATAGGAGAGAGCTGACCCGGAAAGATGTGATCCAGTCATTTTCGTATGTAAAAGAAAGATGATCAGGCAGGTGGCCTAGCAAACAGCTATGGAAGTCCGATTCTTCCTTGATTTTTGTGGCGTGAGCACGAGAAAGCTTACCATTACAAAGTATGTTGAGTCTTGTTAAGCCTGGCTACATGGTTTGCTTCCGGTTCTTCGATTTTCTGTGTCCTCTTGGTGTGAAGCTCCTATCGAAAATCATCCCATCCAATGTCTTTCTTGGAAAAACCAAGGCCGCCGTCTATCAAACAAAGTCTCCTTTACTTTAGGTTAGGGAGCAGAACTGAAAAGAATAGAATTTGAAATGATCCCCTTTCTCGAACGCTTTCTTATAAAAAGAATGGGTCGCCCTCTTGTGCAAGGAAGCATTGACTTAGATCACGAGATCTTTTTTTTCCTCATTCTGATTTTGGTTTTCGTATCACGGATGTTGGTTCGCGCTTTAGTTAAAAGAAAGAGGACTCATCATGGAACTACTTGCGAGATTCTTTGGACCTGCTTTTTCCTTCTCCCCCTACTCATCTTCTTCGCTTGTTTCCATGATGGACTGATTATTGAGAGAGCAGAATGCGCCGGCCCTGCAGAGTACGCAATCCAACCCCTACCGGAGCCATCCATTCCTAATGCTCAGCGGGCGGATCTTGATCTCAATTCCACTCCTGGGGCGTCAATCTCATTTTCCCCAGAGGAATGGGATTTTATAAGGGAAAAAATGGATTCGAGAAATTTAGGCCGACGCCTGTCGGTTTCATTGCCTCAGGCGGACTGGGAAAGAGCACTCTTTCTCCCAGACCTGACTCCCGCACCGCATTCTCTGCGGGCTGAAGTCAGGTGGCAATTGCGCACCCTGTTTAATATTGGGCGAAAGAGATCGATTTTTGACCGGATTTTAGATGATTATATTGAGCCGTTGCGACTAGATCAGGCTTCGGTCGGATTTTGCCGAGCAGTGCTGGAAAGAGTCTACGGGTTCCAATACCGGCTGAAGGATGGGGTACAGGAGTTCCCGTTCAAGACCGCGGAAGATCGGGAAAAACTGTATTCCATCTTATGGGAATATAAGTCGGATTTGTCCGAAACATGAAAAGTAGTTAGTCTTTTTCAGCCCCTAAGCGAGGGGGCCCCTCTCTGATAAGGAAGGAAAGTCAATTCAAACTTTAATGACAAATCCGGTCCGATGGCTGTTCTCTACTAACCACAAGGATATAGGTACTCTATATTTCATCTTCGGTGCCATTGCTGGAGTGATGGGCACATGCTTCTCAGTACTGATTCGTATGGAATTAGCACGACCCGGCGATCAAATTCTTGGTGGGAATCATCAACTTTATAATGTTTTAATAACGGCTCACGCTTTTTTAATGATCTTTTTTATGGTTATGCCGGCGATGATAGGTGGATCTGGTAATTGGTCTGTTCCGATTCTGATAGGTGCACCTGACATGGCATTTCCACGATTAAATAATATATCATTCTGGTTGTTGCCACCAAGTCTCTTGCTCCTATTAAGCCCAGCCTTAGTAGAAGTGGGTAGCGGCACTGGGTGGACGGTCTATCCGCCCTTAAGTGGTATTACCAGCCATTCTGGAGGAGCAGTTGATTCAGCAATTTCTAGTCTTCATCTATCAGGTGTTTCATCAATTTTAGGTTCTATCAATTTTATAACAACTATCTCCAACATGCGTGGACCCGGAATGACTATGCATAGATCACCCCTTTTTGTGTGGTCCGTTCTAGTGACAGCATTCCCACTTTTATTATCACTTCCGGTACTGGCAGGGGCAATTACAATGTTATTAACCGATCGAAACTTTAATACAACCTTTTCTGATCCTGCTGGAGGGGGAGACCCCATATTATACCAGCATCTCTTTCGGTTCTTCGGTTTTAAATGGCCCTTTTCAGATTCAAATCTGAATACGCATTGCGCTATATGCTGGGACTGTCTGCTTAATGGTACTCCTACTATGTTCATAAGTGGTTTTCTAGTAAAACCCCGATCTAGTCAAAATGGAGTATCTAAGACACAATCAGCAGGTAACCAACGACATAAAAGCAGTCTAGTAGGAACCTCAGAGACTACATGCGCAACAACTTATCCTAAATCCTTCTGTGAGTGGCTAGCTGGAATTCTCGATGGTGATGGAAGTATTCAAGTTAGTAAAAAAGGATATACTTCTCTTGAAATTACTATGGGACTTGAAGATCTACGACTACTACGATATATCCAACATATGCTTGGTGGAAGTATTAAAATGCGATCAGGTGCTAAAGCTTATCGTTATCGACTACATAATCAACTTGGTATGATTAAAGTAATGAATTGTATTAATGGTCATATTCGACATTCAGCACGACTACTTCAACTACATCGTGTCTGTCAAGTACTGGATATCCCTGTAATTCTACCTATTACACTAGATGCTCAATCCAATTGGTTTGCAGGATTCTTTGATGCTGATGGTACCATTGGTATCGCTATGAAGCATCGACTACCTCAACTAAGTATTCGAGTAAATAATAAACATCTACAAGATGTAGAGTCTTATAAGGTAGTATTTGGAGGAAATATCTACTTTGATAGTAGTCAAAATGGTTACTATCAATGGTCTGTACAAAGTCGAAAAGATGTTATCATGATGCTAGATTACTTTAAATCAAGTACTTTCCGAAGTCATAAATCACGACGATTCTTCCTTATTGGGGAATATTACAGCCTTTACGATCTCAAAGCATTTAAACCTGACAGTATTCACCATAAAGCATGGCTAGCTTTCCTAGACAAATGGAATAAGTTGATGATATAGTCCACCTTTCTTCTATTCATCCGCTTATATTAGTAGAAGAGAGAAGCACCCTGAAGTTTACATCCTCATTCTGCCTGGATTCGGTATTATTAGTCATATCGTATCGACCTTTTCGAGAAAACCGGTCTTCGGGTATCTAGGCATGGTTTATGCCATGATCAGTATAGGTGTTCCTGGATTTCTGGTTTGGGCTCATCATATGTTTACTGTGGGCTCAGACGTTGATACGCGTGCCTACTTCACCGCAGCTACCATGATCATAGCTGTCCCCACTGGAATAAAAATCTTTAGTTGGATCGCTACCATGTGGGGAGGTTCGATACAATACAAAACACCCATGTTATTTGCTGTAGGGTTCATCTTTTTGTTCACAATAGGAGGGCTCACTGGAATAGTTCTAGCTAATTCTGGGCTAGACATTGCTCTACATGATACTTATTATGCGGTTGCACATTTCCATTATGTACTTTCTATGGGAGCCGTTTTTGCTTTATTTGCAGGATTTCACTATTGGGTGGGTAAAATCTTTGGTCGGACATACCCTGAAACTTTAGGTCAAATCCATTTTTGGATCACTTTTTTCGGGGTTAATCTGACCCTCTTTCCCATGCATTTCTTAGGGCTTTCGGGTATGCCACGTCGCATTCCAGATTATCCAGATGCTTACGCCGGATGGAATGCTCTGAGCAGTTTCGGCTCTTATATATCCGTAGTTGGGATTCGTCGTTTCTTCGTGGTCGTAACAATCACTTCAAGCAGTGGAAAGAACAAAAGATGTGCTCCAAGTCCTTGGGCTGTTGAACAGAATCCAACCACACCTGAATGGATGGTACAAAGTCCTCCAGCTTTTCATACTTTTGGAGAACTTCCAGCTATCAAGGAGACGAAAAGCTATGTGAAGTAAAAGAAGAAAAGGTCGTCGACTGCTACTAAGAACCTAACAGAACTTTTCCAACAAGTGAGAAGGGCTTTCTAACATTATAAAAAGGTTGCTTGCCGGGTGGGGAAGGAGGATCAAAATAGTGCTGGGTGAATATCCTTTGCTATTGAATTTTCAGATTCTGGGCATGAATGTGCAACCTAAAGACTAGCAGCTCCTTCGGACCCTTGTGTAGCAGTTTAGTTAGCGTGTCCGGGTCCGGTATCGACACATCGGATCTCACTTTCTTCTCTGCGTTACTAGTGTGATTACCGAGCACAGGATAAGATCAAGGCGCTTGCGTCGGGTAACTTAAATGAAGACATGATTCTTCCTAAACCTGAACAGCAGTTCTTGACGGCAAGGTCAAAGATCAATAAAATCTTCTGAATTTCGATTCTTTTTGTGATTTAGAACGTTCAATAATCGTCCTTCTATTTCATTGTTTTTGTGGCTTTATCCTCTCGTTGTGTGGAATGAATAGCAGCTCCCTCCGACCGGGGCAGCAACGCACTTTGCTCTTTCTAGATAAAGGTTATTTTTTTCCGTATCGGTTTAGTCTACGTGATTGGTTCGAGTGCTGATATAGCATTCGCTCTGCGTCTCCTACTATGAGGAGACTAGCACTTCCACTCCGTTTCGTGTCCAAATCACCTTAATCCATCTTTTTGGTTGAGGGTCTTGCGAAGGCATTTAGCGAATGGTAGGAGTGGTCCCTTCTTTCCGAGAGCGCAACGTCGTACTTCCCCGGCACCAGTGTAACGGTGCGAGAGGGATCCCTCCCCCAAACCGGACAATTGGCTGAACCCTTCAATCCTATGATGACAACCTTCGGAGTAGCGCTTGCATGAACACAAGTTAAGGTAGCATTCTAAGCTTCTGAAATAGCCGCCACTTCTCGAAGAGCATATAAGGGCAATCTCCTACCTTGAACAAGATATACACAAATAAAAGATATACCAAGAAGAGCTCTATTGGAAACAGACCAGATTTGTCTAAGTATCGTGGGGCCTGCATGGTGGAATGCACTCTAATTGCTTCATATACTAGCTTGGCGGCCTACCAATGATGCCTTTCAGACAATTCCTCGAACTGCTGAATGAAGGAAACCCACATTCCCACTTCTCCTTCCCCCACGGGCAGAACACCGGAGATGCACTGCACATGGGGCCTTGTCTGTAGACTACTATAGATTCCTAATTTGAAATGTGATCAATATCGTGGCAACCTACCTCGCCTTCTCCCAGGTCGATAACTAATTGACGGCGATCGTGTTGGTGTTCCGCTTAACCGGGCTCCATACACTGCCGCCTACATGGGCCATTCTCGTCGATGTTGCGCCGAGAACGGAGAGAGCCAAACTCAACTACCTCCCTGGCTGACGCCTCAAGTTGGGAGGCTGCCGAGCTTGGGCCTACGGTGCCTCGCCTCTCTCTCTATCCATGCAAGAGAGAAAGAGGATACAGCGACCTATTACGAGTAGGATGAAAATACTCCTAGCCACCAACAAAGGGATCGCTACAAACGACCCACCACGAGTATGATCAACTACCTATTATCATATAGAAACAGTAGAGGAGCCTCTGTTTGATCGATCACGGCCATAGTAGGATAACGGCTATAGCGGTGACGTTCTACGCGAGCTGTCTGGTCTAGCTCATCTGATCCTCACCGCCCCCTATCTAAGCTTGTGACCTGCTACCTTTGGTAGCACCTCATCTGGCTTATCCGCTTGTCAGAAGGAAGGCCATAACCATATAGTGGACATGCTTTAGTGGAGTTCTTATCCCACGAAACTGGAAAAGGGCAGTCTGGTGGAACATCTGACCATACATAGTATAGTAAACACCGGAAGAGAATCAACCCGGCACAAACAAGATCGGGGATCCTTGCCATTCCACGGGAAGACAAAAGCCGAGACCATTGGATCACCTGTGAAATGCCTTGTCAAGCCGACATAACAGATCACGAGGTCTTTATTCCGACAACTGAGAAGGGCTATTTTTAGTAGGTCAGGGTAGATAGAGACTGTAGAGGGACTGCTATCGACGGACTGACGACCAATACAGGTTCGAGCGATGGTTTGTCACAGCATATGGGATACGAAGAAATGGCACCAACCGATTCAATGGCAGCTAGTTCCAGGGAAGTCAATGGAAGTTGGATTGCCTAGTTGTGAGTTCCCTGATCGATTCTCTTGGGTATGGCATTGAAAACGAACGAGATTCTCTTTCCCTCTCCCCTTCGGATGACTGTGACGGATCAAATGATTCATCGTAGCTAAAGCAATGCTACGAAATCGCAGCTACCTTTGATTCTCTATCTTGCTGACACAACTAGAGAATGACAGCGCGTTTCCGTCTTCTCGAGGCTCTTGATTTGACTATACTTTTCGATATGCCCGAAAAAGGAACTGCAATCGAATATGCCTCTAGTCAATATACGAGATAAGAAAGGATCAATCAATAGTAAAGATACCACGGGCAGATGCTCTCGACTAATCTGCTCTTTCAACTCTATCCTTGGTCACCGCTTGCTTGCTCACTGCACGTTATGCACATATAGTCGTAGCAGCAGTCGCAAAAAGCTGTCCCTTGGAGCAGCTCAAACTTCTTCCGGGTATTCAGAAGCGGGAGGAGTACTTTTCCAAGCTAACAGGTTCGAAAGCATTAGTATAGTCTGTTTGGCCGTTAGGAGTCCGTTCTTGAGTTGCACCTTAAACCATTTATCTGATTTCCCGTCTTGGCCTTCATATTCTCGTTTGTGTCGGGGCATGGCCTATATGATGAACGACCCGCCTAATCTCACTACCTCTCAGCGCCAACAAGCAGTGAGGAAATGCAAACCAATGAAACATTAAGGTCTTTTCCCAAGCTATGAATTTGTTCGTCGGTCAAACCTACGATTCTCTTCTCAAAGTCATAGGGAGAGTCTTTCTTTTTTTAGTATCACCTATATAAAGGTAATGAAAGAACCATCCCTTCCTATTTGTTTGTCCTGTCAGATAGAAAGAAAATGAGACCAAGCCCCTTTCTTTACCACTGACGGGGGTGGGGTGAAGGGGAGGTTTACATA